ACTCTCTTGCGGATCCATGAAACAACTCTCAGAAATCTTTTTCCCTTTTGGAAGATACAGGAGCGAAACAATCAACCTATTTCTATTGGAAGACCAAAAAGATTCTTCCAATGTCTCATTTCTGGGTCCAATGGAATTCATAGGTATAGGAAGAAGCCCCATCAAATAGAGATTTTTTCTTTCGATCATCTTTCGATTGTTAATACGAGATATAAGGACCACTACTACAAGCAGTAGTACACCTTTGATCGTGAAATATCGATTGCTTGTTGCACCCTGTGAATCACGTGAAAGTAGGATACTCCAAATTCGGGGGTCAAAGAGTTTCAGAAAACGTTCTTGGTGGAAAAAAATGTGAGTGAAAGATCCCACTGAATCAAATTTGATCCATGAATCTAAGAAATAGTGAGAATTCTTGATCTCTCTCAATATCTCTCTCAATTCGAATATCCAGGATTTTAATTGATGTCGTCTCATTGATTCCTCCTAAAGATTTAATTTAAATTTGAATTTGGTTATTCACGATGTACGATGATCCCTGTTAAGCATCCATGGCTGAATGGTTAAAGCGCCCAACTCATAATTGGCAAATTCGTAGGTTCAATTCCTGCTGGATGCACGCCAATGGGAACATTAAAGAAGTCTATTGGAATTGGCTCTGTATCAATGGAATCTCATCATCCATACATAACGAATTGGTATGGTATATTCATACTATAACATATGAACAGTAAGAACTAGAATTCTTATCGATACTGGAACTCATAGGGAAGAAAATGGATTTATGGATGGAATCAAATATGCAGTATTTACAGAAAAAAGTCTTCGTTTATTGGGGAACAATCAATATACTTCTAATGTCGAATCAGGATCAACTAGGACAGAAATAAAGCATTGGGTCGAACTCTTCTTTGGTGTCAAGATAATAGCTATGAATAGTCATCGACTCCCGGGAAAGGGTAGAAGGATGGGACCTATTATGGGACATACAATGCATTACAGACGTATGATCATTACGCTTCAACCGGGTTATTCTATTCCACCTCTTATAAAGAAAAGAACTTAAAGCAAAAGACTTAATAACACGGCAATACATTTATACAAAACTTCTACCCCGAGCACACGCAATGGAGCCGTAGACAGTCAAGTGAAATCCAATCCACGAAATAATTTGATCTATGGACAGCATCGTTGTGGTAAAGGTCGTAATGCCAGAGGGATCATTACCGCAGGGCATAGAGGGGGAGGTCATAAGCGTCTATACCGTAAAATCGACTTTCGACGGAATGAAAAAGAGATATCTGGTAGAATCGTAACCATAGAATACGACCCTAATCGAAATGCATGCATTTGTCTCATACACTATGGGGATGGTGAGAAGAGATATATTTTACATCCCAGAGGGGCTATAATTGGAGATACCATTGTTTCTGGTACAGAAGTTCCTATATCAATGGGAAATGCCCTACCTTTGAGTGCGGTTTGAACTATTGATTTACGTAATTGGAAGTAACCAATTAGGTTTACGACGAAACCTAGAAATCGATCACTGATCCAATTGGAGTACACCTACGGGATAGACCTCAACAGAAAACTGTTGAGTAACGGCAGCAAGTGATTGAGTTCAGTAGTTCCTCATAGAAAATTACTGACTCTAGAGATATGGTAATATGGAGAAGACAAAATTGTTTGAAGCGCGCACAGAACCGGAAGCGCCCCTTGTTTCAAAGAGAGGAGGACGGGTTATTCACATTTCATTTGATGGTCAGAGGCGAATTGAAAGCTAAGCAGTGGTAATTAGAAAGACCGAAAAATAGAGATGTCTCCTACGTTACCCGTAATATGTGGAAGTATCGACGTAATTTCATAGAGTCATCCGGTCTGAATGCTACATGAAGAACATAAGCCAGATGACGGAACGGGGAGACCTAGGATGTAGAAGATCATAACATGAGTGATTCGGCAGATTTGGATTCATATAAGATCCATCTGTCTAGATATCATCATATACATCTAGAAAGCCGTATGCTTTGGAAGAAGCTTGTACAGTTTGGGAAGGGGTTTTGATTGAGAAAAAAGAAGAATCTACTTCAACCGATATGCCCTTAGGCACGGCCATACATAACATAGAAATCACACCTGGAAAGGGTGGACAATTAGCTAGAGCAGCAGGCGCTGTAGCGAAACTGATTGCAAAAGAGGGTAAATCGGCCACATTAAGATTACCATCTGGGGAGGTCCGTTTGATATCCAAAAACTGCTTAGCAACAGTCGGACAAGTGGGTAATGTTGGGGTGAACCAAAAAAGTTTGGGTAGAGCCGGATCTAAGTGTTGGCTAGGTAAGCGTCCTGTAGTAAGAGGAGTAGTTATGAACCCTGTAGACCATCCCCATGGGGGCGGTGAAGGGAGAGCCCCAATTGGTAGAAAAAGACCCACAACCCCTTGGGGTTATCCTGCGCTTGGAAGAAGAAGTAGGAAAAGGAACAAATATAGTGATAGTTTTATTCTTCGTCGCCGTAAATAGGAACATTGAAAATCGAATTTTTTGAATTGGAAATAATGTGATGGGCGAACGACGGGAATTGAACCCGCGCATGGGGGATTCACAATCCACTGCCTTGATCCACTTGGCTACATCCGCCCCTTCCCTTATCTAGCTAAAGGATTTTCTCTTTTTTTCCGTTCATCGTTATTGTATTGATTCTTACCTTCATACTTCAGATTAAGATCGAGATATTGGACATAGAATGCCAATTTCAAAAATGTAAAAAAAGGAGTAATCAGCCGTGACACGTTCACTAAAAAAAAATCCTTTTGTAGCTAATCATTTATCGGGAAGAATTGAAAAACTCAACATGAGGGAGGAGAAAGAAATAATAGTGACTTGGTCTCGGGCATCTACCATTATACCCACAATGATTGGCCATACAATCGCTATTCATAATGGAAAGGAACATTTACCTATTTATATCACAGATCGTATGGTCGGTCACAAATTGGGAGAATTCGCACCTACTCTCACTTTCGTGAGACACGCGAGAAACGATAATAAATCTCGTCGTTAGTCGTTCTACTAAGTATTCATGTGAATAGCCTTATCTTAAGAGTCTTTATTTTATAGTAACTTCTAGTAAGAGTCTAGGTAGAGTATTTTATTTTCTTTTTCTAGTATACTAAGACTTCTACTTTTCTTATCTTATTTTCTTACTTATTCTTCTTCTTATCTTACTTTTCTGACTTATCTTATACTATACTTCACCTAGGCACTTATCATTCATTGGCGGGGGGAGAACTTTCTTTTATGATTATGATAAAGAACGAAAATTCGGATTCGGATAGAGAAGCAAAAGTGTTAACTCAACATATACGTATGTCTGTTTTCAAAGCACGAAGAGTAATTGATCAGATTCGCGGACGTTCTTATGAGGAAACACTCATGATACTGGAACTACTACCTT